CAAGAAATTCCCGACATTTGGTCGAAAAAGAATATAAACAAGCAAAATACTTTTCATAATTTTTTTGCTCATACATAACATAATTGGAATTGCGAACAAAATTTTTGTTCTTTTTACAAACCTGATGTTGATAAATTTGCGGATCTAGAAATTCATTTCGGACAATTGAACCTTCTCAAACTGTTTCTTTTTAAGAACTAAAAAGATTTGTGCCAAAACAACAGATGCCAAAAAGAACAAAAGGCCTTGGACACGTAGTGGATCTTGAAGTACTATTTCTGCATCTCCCTGACCAAATCCACCCACATTAGGATTACTTGTTAATGGTTGATCAGGTTTGATAGATTCGCCCTCTGAAACACGAAGTTCTGGTCCTGGAGGGATAATATCAACCACTTGGCGTCCATCCAATGCATCCGTTATGGTTATTTCGTACCCCCCTTTTTCTTTTCGTATGATTTTGCTTACTATACCCGCTGCTGTAGCATTATAAACCGTATTGTTACTTTTTGTCCCGTCGGGATAAATCTGGCCCCTTCCCCTGTTACCACCTACGTATATTGGGTATTTTAAGAAGTGAACATCTTTATTAGTCGCGGGATCCGGGGAAAGAATAGGAAAAGTGATTTCACTATATTTCTTACCAGGAACAGGCCCTATCACAAGAATATTTTTTTTAGTGGGGCCATAATTCTGAAAAGATAGATTGCCTATCTTTTCTTTCATCTCGGGAGAAATACGACTGGGGGGGGCTAATTCAAACCCTTCCGGTAAAATAAGAACGGCCCCTACATTCAACCCCCCCTTTTTACCATTAGCAAGAACTTGTTTCAGTTGCATATCATAAGGAATTCTAACAACTGCTTCAAACACAGTATCAGGAAGTACCGCTTGCGGAACCTCAATATCCACAGGTTTATTAGCTAAATGGCAATTGGCGCATACAATACGACCAGTGGCTTCTCGTGGATTTTCAAAACCCTGCTGCGCAAAAATGGGATATGCATTTGAAATGGAGGCCCGAGTTATTATATATATCATGAGTGATACGGAAATGAATCGAGTAATCTCTTCCTTTATCGAAGAAAAAGTATTTCTAATTTGCATGGTCCAATCGTTGATCCCGAAAATTTCTACAATAAAATTGGGTAGGTCGCTAGTATAGTTCCCTATCCACGATTTTGCTATTTACTGAAATAATTTTACTGGAATATAGGAGGAATCCTCTGAATGGGTAGAAAGAGTAAGGTAAGTACGACCTGGAATGCTTTGCTTAGGTACAAAGTCAGAAACATTCTAATTGACTCGTTTTTCAGTCATTCATTGAATGATAAATCACTACAAGTGACGGAGATACACGATTTAAATAAAGGAAAATCCAATATTTGAAAATTGTATCTAGAATGACTGGAAAAGTGGAAACAAGACCCGATATAATTTGATCATTATGAAAAAATCCAAAATCGTTATAGACATAGCCAATCATTAGTTCCCAACCGTGGGGCGAATGGAATCCGATACATAAATCAGTTACTAAAAGAATGGAAAAGGCTTTTATTGTGTCGCTTAAATTATATAGGAATTCTTGAACCCAAGAATTAAGAAAAACAAGTTCTTCATTACCCAGAATAGAATAAGCACTTAGAATAACGAAACAGATTAGATTTGTCGAGAAGTGCAAAATTGTATGGATATGATCCTCATCGTGTATCTTGATCAATTGGATTGTTTCTTTGTGGAGCCCCATACGAAACTTTTGTAGATGTCTTTCCGGGAATTCCTTTACCATTTCATCCAAGAGAAATAGCTCCTCTAATTCTATGAATTTTTCTAGAATACCCTTTTCTTGAATATTGTTCAAAAAAGTTTCGGATTGCCTAGTATTCCACCAATTAGTAACCCAAGATTCTAGACTTTTATTAAATGAGAGAGTGATCCACCGGGGCAAAAAGACTACAAATACTATAAATGAAAGATATCGAAGGGGAATAGATGCGCTCTTTTTTGTCATTTTTTCATCTGTGAATTGTCACCTCATTCGTTGACTCTATGCGATCTAATATTTCTATCAAGCATAAGTTCTATTATAAGGTATCGCGCCTATTAATTATTAATTTATTAATCGAGCCCCCATTTTTTAGTTGTGATTCAGAGGTGAGTCCTTGAATCTAGTGTAGAAAAAATACAGAAATAGAAGAAGAATCCACTTCGAATTCGAATTCAAATGAAGAAATAATAAAAAAATAGATTGTTTCCAGATATCTTAATTGATCAAATATTCGAAGTAATTACTCCCCTTTGATGAATGCCCGAAAGATTCAAATAAAGATTCCAATAATGAATATTTTTCGGATTTCGAAATGAAAGAACTTCCTGTTTATTAAAAAAGAAAATATCAAATATTTCGAAAAAAAAAATTGACAGACAAAAACAAAAAAGGTTTCGTTTTATATTATGGCCGCCACGTACACGTTTGCCTTGCTTTGGCCCCACGAGGCGTTCTGAAGAAACTTTAATTAAGTAAGTTATGCTTATAGAAAAAAGAGGATTCTTAGGGGTTTTCCTCTTGCTGAGAAAGCATTTATTTTGCAGTTTCTTTTTTCAAAATACTTCAATTGGTACACGCAAGAAATAGGCCAATTCCGCAGCCTTTTGCTCAATTTCCCGTGGAGTCAAATTCTCATCAGTACGAGTCAAGGGAACGTCTCCCAGGCCTCTGATTTCCATATAAAGGACACGACGAGCATAAATACCCTCTTTTACTTCTATTCTGATGGACTGAATATCTTTCATAAGGAATCGTAAAAAGATGCGGCGATTTTTTCCAGGAAATCCCCAACGAAAAATGCACACTATTCCTTCTTTTCTATCAAATCGATCATAACCGCTACCTACATTCCATGTAATTGTGCACCACAAATAGGAACTAATAAAGAGACCCGCGATCCCATAGAAAGACATTACGATCCCTTGTGGGAAAAAAAGGATTTGTTGAGACGGAAAGAAGGATATCAAATTCTTATCAAGATAACTAGAAATTCCAACCAATAAGAATCCTAATGAACCTAAAAAAAGGATAAACGCCCAGCAGAAATTACTTGTTTTGCGAGATCCTGCTATAAATTCTATCCATATATATTCTGATCGCCAACTCATACATAGTAGATCCAGTTGCATTTTATGGAATAACAAAAAAAAAATTTCACTTTACTTTTTTTTCCGAAGTAACTCTCATCAACTAGTACTATTCTGATGTGAACTTTTAGTAGTAATTAATCGAATTGGTTAGATATAATAAAATAAAAGCATCCCCTTCATATGATTCCCTATCAATAGCTACATACATATGGATAGATTTACTTTAATTTCAGACATGAGTTCGGATCCCAGCCTATTTTTTTTTTATTGCTAGAATTCGTCTGTCCATATATCATGTTTACGCATGTATAAGATCTTTTTCATTTATGTTCGGAGATGTTATTCGTATACAATATTCTACTAAATGGATATCCTTGTTCGCTAAGTCTTGAAAAAAAAACTAGATGAGACTTGACCACATCAGATTTAAAAAATCTTTTTTTTTTGAACATGAAGAGATAAAGAGGCCATTGCAATTGCCGGAAATACTAGGCCCACTAAAGGCACAAAAAAGGAGGGTAAGTTGTTGAGAATTGTCATAGAATGGGGTACCTCGATTTAATATTTGTACCTGTTATTGTTATAAGGATATCTTATAATAATTATAATTCATATTATAATTCGTATATTAGTATACTAAGTATATCGAAGTGAGTATATATAATAAGTGCAAGCAATGTCGAACTAAATAAACGGACTTATTCATCTTTCTACATGAAATAGATGTATGTATGATAATCCACTTTCTTTATTATTCTTACTTCTTTTATTTTTATTCTTATATTGTTCTTATCTTCTTCTTCTAATTTCTTTTTTAATAAAAAAAGAGTCTCTTAAAAATCCCCAAAAGATTCGTTAGAATCCGACCCAAGAGCAGGGATTCTTATAAAAAGGGGACTTCTTGGGAGATATAGAAAGATGCAAGATTCTATATTTTTTATATTTGAATTATATACATATAGAAGAGGCGAACAGAACACGAAATTCGTTTTATTTGCCTTGCCTCCTAATTCGAAGGAAGAATTCGCTGTTTATGTTGTTGTTTTTTTACCGATATTACTAATCAGCAATATCGGTAAAAAAACAACAATTATCCGCATGATTCTTTCTACAATTAAATCTTATGTCACCAAATAAAAATTCATTTTTTCGGTTTTTTATTTTGATTCTGATAAACTAACTAACTAGTTGTTCGCCACAAAAAAAAAAGTTGAACTCAAGACTCTACTTGATTGGATTTTTATTGAAAGGAAAAAAGGCGTGGAGCTGAAATAGCTCACTCAGAACACCTTTTAAAGGGTTACGTGGTACGATTGGATCGAATAAGCCCTTATGGAATAAATATTCAGCCGCTTGTGAACCTTCAGGTACTGTCTTATTCAATGTTTGTTCAATTACTCTTTTACCCGCAAATGCAATATAGGCATTAGGTTCGGCAATAATGATATCCCCCAACATACCAAAACTAGCTGTTACTCCACCAGTAGTAGGAGATGTAAGAATTGATACATAGAATAACTTTTTATTTGATTGATAATCATATAAAGCAGAAGATATTTTAGCCATTTGCATCAAGCTCAAACTTCCTTCTTGCATGCGTGCCCCTCCGGAAGCACACACTAGAATAAGAGGTAAAAGTTTATTGGTAGCATACTCGATCAAACGGGTGATTTTCTCGCCTACTACGGATCCCATACTACCCCCCATAAACTGAAAATCCATAACCCCAATTGCGACGGGAATCCCGTTTAGTTGACCTGTACCTGTTTGAACAGCCTCTGTTAATCCTGTTTTTTTTTGATAAGAATCAATACGATCTTTATAAGGTTCCTCTTCTGAATGAAATTCAATGGGATCCAGAG